TAATTGCATATCATAAGGAATTCGAATAACTGCTTCAAATACAGTATCAGGAAGGATCGCTTGGGGAACTTCAATCTCCACGGGCTTGTTAGCTAAATGGCAATTGGCACATACAATACGCCCAGTCGCTTCTCGCGGATTTTCATAACCCTGCTGCGCAAAAATGGGATATGCATTTGAACTCGAGGGCCGAGTCATTATATATATCATGAGCGATACGGAAATGGATCGAATAATCTGCTCTTTTATCCAAGAAAAAGTATTTATAATTTGCATGGTCCAATCATTCATCTCGAAAATTTCTACAATAATATAGGATAGGTTGCTAGTATAGTTTCCTATCCGCGATTTTGCTATTTACTTTAAAAAAACTGAAACTGAATTTAATGAAAGAATTTAATGAAAAATGAAATAAGAAAGAATATATATAAAGAATATATATTACTAATGAATTTTAAATTATATATATCTTTTTTCTTTTCAGTCATTCAGCGAATGATAAATAACTACAAGCGATGGGGATACGCGATTTAAATAGTGGAAAATCCAATATTTCAAAATTGTATCTAGAATGACTGGAAAAGTAGAAACAAGACCCGATATAATTTGCTCATTATGAGCAAATCCAAAATCTTTGTAGATAGAGCCAATCATTAGTTCCCAACCGTGGGGCGAATGAAATCCGATACATAAATCAGTTAATAACAGAATAGAAAAAGCTTTTATTGTGTCACTTAAGTTATATAGGAATTCTTGAACCCAAGAATTTAGAAGAATAAGTTCTTTATTCCCCAGAATAGAATAACCGCTTAGAATAATAAAACATATTATATTTGTCGAGAATTGTAAAATCATATGGATACAATCTTCATTGTACATCTTGATCCATTGAATCGTTTCGTTATTGATTCCTATACAAAATTTTTGTTTTTCTGGGTATTCCTTTATGATTTCGTCCAACAAGCGTAGCTCTTCTAATTCGATGAATTTTTCAATAAAACTTTTTTCTGGAATATCGTTGAAAAAAGTTTCCGATTGCTTAGTATTCCACCAATTAGTAATCCAGGATTCCAGACTTTTTTGACATGATAGCGCGATCCACCGGGGTAAAAAGACTATAGATACAAAATATAGAAAAGTAATAAATGATTTCTTTTTTTCCATTTTATAAATTGTTTATGAACTTGTCGCATTCGTTAACTCTATGCGATCTAGCAGTTCTATCAAACCTGAAGTCTATTACAAGTATCCAATTTCTTTGAATTTGTTTGAAAAATACAGAAATATAAAAAGAGTATTCAATATTTATTTGTATCTAATCTATCAAGTCCAAATACTTGATAAAAAAAATACTAAATTTTGATATATTAGGGGATGAATTCCTCCATTCGTTTTTTGTTAATTTATGTTACTTAATTGATTGAATCTATTGCCACCCAAAGACCCCTTACCTTGTCTTTAAAAAGTTTATCCTTTTTGGTTGGTCTGTCTACGTCTGTTTTGACTCAAGGGGGCGTTATCATGAAATTTCCATTAAGGTAGGGATATCGTCAAAAAAGAGATTTTTTATTCCAAATTTAAGTATTTATCATTTCAAAAGACTTCAATTGGTACACGCAAAAAATAGGCCAATTCTGCAGCTTTTTGTTCAATTTCTCGTGGAGTCAAATTTTCATCCGTACGGGTCAAAGGAATCGCCCCCTGGCCTCTTATTTCCAGATAAAGGACACGACGAGTATAAATACCCTCTTTCAGTTCTATTCTAATAGACTGAATATCTTTGATCAGAAATCGGAGGCAGATGCGACGATTTTTTCCAGGAAATCCCCAACGAAAAATACATACTATTCCTTCTTTTTTATCAAAAAAATCATAACCACTACCTACATTCAACGAAATTGTACACCACAAGTAAGAGCTAATAAAGAGGCCTGCAATTCCATAGAAAGACATCACGAGCCCTTGTGGAAAAAAAATAATTTCCTGGGGAGGAAATAAAGATATCAAATTACTACCAAGATAGCTAGAAATTCCAACCAATACGAATCCTAATGAACCCCCAAAAAGGATAAAAGCCCAACCGAAATTACTTATTTGTCGAGATCCTTTTATAAGTTCTATCCATATACATTCTGATCGCCAATTCATAATATATCTGATTCAATATTAATTTAGATGAAAAGAATAAATTGCACGTTTGTTATGTTTACGACGTAACTCTCATCAACTAGTACTATATCTAATATGAAGCTTTAGTTATTTCTTTAATTTTAAGAGTAATTCATCCAATTAGTTAGAAAAACTCTACTCCCAATGCCATGTTTTTACTTAAAGGCTCTTTCAGCTATGTTCGTAAAAAATCACGTAGTACACCAAAATATATGTGTTATGATTCAAGCCTAAGTTAAAAAAACTCAGATTTGAACCACAGGTCTTAAACAATCTTGTTTTTTTGAACATGAAGAAATAATGAAGCCATTGCAATTGCCGGAAATACTAG